GTCCATGTACCAGTAGAAGATTCGGCTGCTACTGCAGCCCCTGCTTCTTCAGGGGGAACTCCAGGTTGAGGAGTTACTCGAAATGCTGCTAAAATATCAGTATCCTTGGTTTCATATTCGGGAGTGTAATACGTCAATTTATAATCTTTAACACCAGCTTTGAATCCAACACTTGCTTTAGTCTCTGTTTGTGGTGACATAAGTCCCTCCCTACAACTCACGAATTAAGAATTCTCGCAATAACAAGGTCTACTCGACATGAATTAGGACTTAATCAAACCTTTCACAGGAAGCTTTCATAAAATTATGAACTAATATTATCAACGGATCAGAACGGTTCGTTATTAGACCGTGGTATTTGATGCGCCAAATACATCATTATTGTATACCCTTTGATATGTATACCGCAACCCAATCTTTGTTTTTCAAGTTTCTATAATCTCTTACCCGTTTTTTAAGCTAAATTTTTAATAAATTTGCCCTTGACAGTAATATATGTTGTATATGTAAATCCTATATGTAAAAATATGCATCATTCGTCCAGGAAAAGAAAGAAAGGGAAGGGGTATATAGATAAAAAAGAAAACAAAAAAGATTAATACCCCAAACCTAAACGCTATTGGAAATAAGATCCAATGAGATAGAAAAATGAAGCGAAAATGGAGTTCTGGTTAGAATTCCATAGATACTATGCACGGTATTATCTATAATAATAGGCAAATGAAAGTCTTTTTCAATCTTTTTATTCATGAACTTGATGTTTTATTTTTAAAATGGGGTTTAATGGATTTTGGTTGAACTTTAAAATTCACTTACTGAAATTGAATAAGTAAACAATTGAATTGGATGCGGTTAGATGTTTCTTACCAACGAAATCGAGTGTTAATGCCCATTTCGTAATTGAATTAACCAATCAACTTAACTTGCCTTTCTATCGAACATTTATTATTGATTTTTATAATTTTTCGAAATAAAAAAATTTCGACATTTGTGATTTTTTTTTTATTTTTTTATGAGAATAAAACCTACTAGTTCTAGTCTCGCGGTTTCCGCGCTTGAAAAAAAAAACTTGGGACGTATTGCTCAAATAATTGGTCCGGTACTCGATGTAGCCTTTCCACCCGGGAAGATGCCTAATATTTACAACTCTCTGGTAGTTAAGGGCCGAGATACTGTTGGTCAACAAATTAATGTAACTTGTGAAGTCCAGCAATTATTAGGAAATAATCGAGTTAGGGCTGTAGCTATGAGTGCTACAGATGGTCTAATGAGAGGAATGGAAGTCATTGACACAGGAACTCCTTTAAGTGTTCCCGTCGGCGGGGCGACGCTAGGACGAATTTTCAACGTGCTTGGAGAGCCCATTGATAATTTAGGTCCTGTAGATACTAGCACAACATCTTCTATTCATAGATCTGCACCCGCCTTTATACAATTAGATACAAAATTGTCGATTTTTGAAACAGGAATTAAAGTCGTAGATCTTTTAGCCCCTTACCGACGTGGAGGAAAAATAGGACTATTCGGGGGGGCTGGGGTAGGTAAAACAGTACTCATTATGGAATTGATAAACAACATTGCGAAAGCTCATGGGGGCGTATCCGTATTTGGCGGAGTAGGTGAACGTACCCGCGAAGGAAATGATCTTTACATGGAAATGAAAGAATCTGGCGTAATTAATGAACAAAATATTCCAGAATCAAAAGTAGCTCTAGTCTACGGTCAGATGAATGAACCACCGGGAGCTCGTATGAGAGTTGGTTTAACTGCCCTAACTATGGCGGAGTATTTCCGAGATGTTAATGAACAAGATGTACTTTTATTTATCGACAATATCTTTCGTTTTGTCCAAGCGGGATCCGAAGTCTCCGCGTTGTTGGGTAGAATGCCTTCTGCTGTGGGTTATCAACCCACTCTTAGTACCGAAATGGGTTCTTTGCAAGAAAGAATTACTTCTACCAAAGAAGGGTCTATAACGTCTATTCAAGCAGTTTATGTACCTGCGGACGATTTGACCGATCCGGCTCCGGCCACGACATTTGCACATTTAGATGCTACTACCGTCCTATCAAGAGGATTGGCCGCCAAAGGCATCTATCCAGCAGTAGATCCTTTAGATTCAACGTCAACTATGCTCCAACCTAGGATTGTTGGTGAAGAACATTATGAAACTGCGCAAAGAGTTAAACAAACTTTACAACGTTACAAAGAACTTCAAGACATTATAGCTATCCTTGGATTGGACGAATTATCCGAAGAAGATCGTTTAACCGTAGCAAGAGCACGAAAAATTGAGCGTTTCTTGTCACAACCCTTTTTCGTAGCAGAAGTTTTTACAGGTTCCCCTGGAAAATATGTTGGTCTAGCAGAAACAATTAGGGGGTTTAAATTGATTCTTTCTGGAGAATTAGATAGTCTTCCTGAACAGGCGTTTTATTTGGTAGGTAACATTGATGAAGCTACTGCGAAGGCTACGAACTTAGAAATGGAGAGTAAATTG